CGATGCTGATAATTGGCCAGGCTTAAAACGAAAACCAAGTGACAAAATGAAGTCCTTCGACTTGGATGATATATCCATTATATTCCTTGGGATATCTATAAAAGGAGCACGAGTTTTATCCATAATTAGCCGTGTAAACGACGAATGTTTACCACTGTTCATGAAAGTATGTAAAGTAGTACTATTACTAGGAGTAGATAACGATGTTTTCACTAAAGAAGAAGATGAAGCAGACGATGCCGAAGAACTACTAGTTGTTTTATCATACAAAGAAAGATTTTCCATTCCTTTTCTTATATTAAAAACATCTAAACTCTCAACTGAAGATATTGCTTTGAACAGGATAGATTTATTCATTATTTTCTTTATTCAACAACGTTACATATACCATACTGCTATAGAAGACATGAGTACCAAGTTAGATTACGGGACGCGTACACCAAAAATGGAAATTGGTGAGCTACTTACTACCCTTTAAGTCAAGGGAATAAGAGTACTTTCAGCAAAGGATATCTGAACTATTAACTATGGCGAATACGTTTTTCTTGCTTGCCACATACCTGGCGAACTAAGCAGGAACATTTGAACTAAGCCCCGGGGATGCTCTCGGATTGAAAACCCAAAGCATGATCCTGGATGTTCCAAATCTTTCAATCCTTCTTCTAAGACGGATACTGGACTTCCTTACTTTACGATGACACCCTTGCTAGACTCAAGTTATCCTCCTTTAGCTCTGATTCCGCTAACACGGTGCTCCTCTAATAGCTTCTTCAATGGCATCATAGCATTCGATTGCATTCAAGGCAGCTTCTCCCAATCAACGAGTGGTTATGGTTAGGGCCCTTGTAGTCCGTCCTTTCTTTGACCTACCTTGAAAAGCATATCAGACTTCAAACCTTCTTCCTTCTATGATCGAAGTGAGTCCTTCAGATGGGTAAGAGAAGCACTATCTCCCCTTGGTTCTGCTTTCGCTGTGATGCTTCTTTGTCTTTCTTTCTCATCCGTCTAGTCGACATGACTATATGACAATCTCGACTCTTAGGCAGAGGAGAGAAAGCCGCTTGCTTAATGGGCGAGTCAGTCACAGACCGAGGATCGGAGTTGTCCCATTCGATTGATCGATTCAGAGTCCCGACAAAGAAAGAGGACAAGCAGCCAACAACTCTGACCGGCTTGACCCTAAGGTGGAAAGCACTTTGGGCGCTGGTTTTTCGAAACCGATATCTCGCTTTCAGAATTCGCGACTAGCATTCAAAAGTGTAAACTATAAAAGACGAAATTTCTTTAGTTTAGAATGAAATAAGTGTCTTAAAGATCCAAAAGCTTTCGATCACTGGTCAGGAAAGGAGCAAATCCTACTAGCTGAATACAGACCCAATCCTCATTCTTAATGGTCAACTTTCTCCGATCCGCGATCCACTGGAAGAATCTATTCATTTATCTTCTCTTCTATACTTACTATTTTTAGGGTAGGAACTGTAAAAGTCTCTCCTTCTCTATCCCTATCGTCTGTACTTAAAGTTCCCAGTTGTCCTACCTTTCTCTTTTCTTCTTTCTATACGAAAAATCGCCATCTCGTAGCACCCTTCTCTCAATTTCTTCTTTTTCCGAGCCCCCCAGAAAAAGCTCAGAGACAAGTGCAAGTGCATTTCGCTTGCTGAAAGGTACGCACCTGTTATGTTCACCATTCCTAGGGATGCTGGCTTCAGGTGGTTCCCTCAATGGTCGTCTTCTCCTGTTAGGAGTGTGACTTCTGTCAAGAGTCGCAAGTTATGGACTCCCCTACACCGCATGGAGTGGGATATATTCTCTCTATGCGTGTGGGATCGAGCCATCTTTTAGGCGCTTTAGGTATGACTCCAATTTATATCTCGCCTTTGGCCATTTAAGCATGAATTAGTCGAGTGGGCAGTCAACTTCTTCACTCCACTGTTCGCTTATTTCTTATTTCCTCGGATCATCTACCCGGTGAGATGGATCCTGACGACAGTCAACTTTCCATGGTCAATGTATACTCAGGTTACAAACCAGGAATCAGTTTACTGTCGTGCAGCTGCTGCTCAAGCAGGTATTTTCGAGTCTATTTTGAAATCCTGTAGGAAAGTAGCCGAGGTCAAGGGGTTATCTGATGATCAGTTGTTGAGTCGATTCCCATTGGGAAGACTGGGCTTTAAGGATGACGGGTCTGGTAAGCTAAGGTATCTCCCGAACGCATTCAAGCAAGCTCTTATGCGTCCGGCCCATGATTGGTGTATGGCCGTTTTAGGGCGTATACCCATGGCCTAATAAATAGATAGAAAGCAGAACTTTTAACCAAACTCGGCCTCTTCCATTTGCAACCTTCCGGCCTTTAGGTAAATCTGATAGGTAATAAATCTGAGTTTTCCTACGATTTGTCTTCTGCTACTGATATCTTTCCTCTATCGTTCCAGGAGACATTAGTTGAAAGACTAAACAATAAGACTGTTCGCTTTTCTTGGGTCGTTTCGGGGTTAGGTTGCAATGTCTTTCTTGCTCCAACCTCCCAAAAGGGTTCCCCGTTCTTTGTCCGCTTTCGTACTGGTCAACAACCTTTGGGGCCTTATTTCCTTGTCTAACCGAGACCAGTAGCAACCTGAAGATGGGCTGGAATAACTTGGGGCATTTTTTCATCTAAGTCCCTTTTTAGTGGATCAAACTCGTCCTCCAGAATTGCTATACGACCTAGCACATCCTCAAGCTCTTTGCCGAAACTCTCAACCTTGTCCAGCAAGAATCTCTTGTTCCGCTTAACGCCCTCTCTTCTTTGAATGAAGTTTGCCTTCAGTAAGAGGAAAGTCAGTAGTTTTAATCTACCTTCTTGGCTTAGGTTTCCAACTGAACTTAATGGCCTTGCCGCCCCGCCGCTAGCAGAAGCTAAGCGCTTTGGAAAGCGCGCTAAAAACGTTGCTTCTGTCGGCCTTTCTGTGCAACAGTCCACCAGTAGCGGAAGAGAGGGTTATATCGTACATACAATATTACTCCAATTCTTACGGAAGCTCTTTCTTACCAGTCAAGTAGTACAACAGCTGTATCTTATAGCCCGGCGCGGCGGGTCGCCTTTTGAATTCAGTAGATAGAAGAAACTCTTAGATAGATAAGGAGTAGGTGAGTGAGTCCTCAGTGACCTGAGCGATTTCGATCACCTAGCAGGCTTTTTCTTTAGTAGGTAACATCGCCGAAGCGTATTATCTGATTTGACTACGAACGATGATTGAGAGGGCACCGTCTTGTGCAACGCAACGATAGTTGGCCCTCTATCATCTTCTATCTGGTAGACTTGGTAAAAGGGCCCTTACTTTTTCCAGAATTAGAGTTCGACCACAGCTGCTCCCCTTTTGGGGGGAGGATCAAGTTCCTTGCCAACTATCGACCCCGATCTCTTTTCATTTGTTTTGGATATTTCCAAACCTAGCCTTCGTCAATCACACTAAAGCAGAGCACCCAACTATGGCAAGGCCTCCTTAAGGGTTAGGTTAGTAAATCCGGCTCGAGACGCGTTCGTTGACAAAACTGCCGTAGGAATGGAGACCTTTCAATAGAACAAAGGCGAACTGATCAACGAGAAAGAGGCCCTACTCACTACAAAGGAATACACTAAAAGATCGGAACTGCACTCATGCCTTTTCCGCATCAAGTTGACCGCTCCCCCCGCCCCCTACGTAGTGATTCTATCAATCATGTACGTGGGTAGGACCCTCCATTCTGCTTGGTATATCATGAGAAAAGAAAGCCATTTGCACCAGGCGCACAGCGCTTTCCCTTTCCCAGATGTTCGCCTTTCTAAGTCAAGTAATGGTGACCCGCCGAAGACTGACTTTCGAACTGAGGGTTCGGTTCGGTCAGTAGAGGGGACGACTTTGCCTACAATAGCCCCGCTCTCTAACCGACTGATCCCGTTGATCATATAACTGGGAGGGAACGTGTCATATTAGGGGTGAACGATCAGAGGTCTCCTCTAATATGACACGATGAGGCTGCTTTCTCTTTTAGTAGACTCAGCTATTTATATGAATGAAGAAATGAATGCCGGGCTCTTTCTTTCTAACCTCATTTTCTTAATTTAATGCTGAAATTTTTTCTTTCGTCGAGCCCCGAGCTTGTGGTCCTCCTTTGAGTGTGGGTTCAATTGGATGAATTTCTCAAGTAAAGGTCAACGTACATAGCAGCAAGGATGGTGCATCGCCTATTTCTTGTTCTCGCTCGGGAGCCAAAACGAACACGCCTGCCACCTACTTTGGACCTTCGACCAGGCATTCTGCCCCTGTCGAATCGGAACCAACTACCACTGCATTGCGCTCGAACAGTTGAGCGGCCGCCGGCCAGCAACTTCCGTGCACAGATATAGATTCATTCTTCGTACCTGGTTCAGTCTCTCACAACCCTTCACGGGTTGGTAAGAAGTCCGTCTTGTCTGGTAAGACGGAATTAGACAAAGAAAGGAGAGTGCTCGGCCGGAACAACGGCCGACAAAGACCGTAATTACATAGATAACTGCTCTTCCCCCTCTCCGAAAAAAAAAAGGCTTTAAGGCAAAAAGCGTATGGCGGCTGGAAAGAAAATTGCATTGCCTCACCTTCTCGTAGATGGTGTCAGTGAGAGCAATTTGAGTATCTTCCGTTGACCTTCTTTTGTAGATAGAATCTTCAATGAGTGGAAACAAGCAACCTTTTACTAAAAAAAGAAAGGTCCTTGTTGAGTAAGGCTTCGGCAAGCAGAACAAAGTATGGGTTGGGTGCTTGAGCGCATCTTTCTCATTTCTCATATCGAAAAAGGTAGTTGACTTACTTAGTTAAAGCAAAGCATTAAGGAAAGGGAGAGGACAAGATCTAATCTTTCTTCTAACGCGCGCCCTTACGTTTTCTTCGCTTGCTCTGCAGTACGAACCTCATATAGAGCCGCGCCCTTTATGATGAGCAGCCAAGGGGCCGCCTTCTTTTCCGAACCAATCTTTATTTACTACTCAATCTTTTTTGGGGTGTATAGCTCAGTTGGTAGAGCATTGGGCTTTTAACCTAATGGTCGCAGGTTCAAGTCCTGCTATACCCAAAGCATCTAATTAGAAATTTGGATTCTATGTAGAACTTCCTATCATCATATCGGCTATGACGTTCAATAAAGGGAGGGTAAGCGGTTTCAACTCTCCCTTGAATCTGTTCACTCGTGTCCCTTACCATTTTGGGACACTTCGTTCATTTGTCTTTAGGCACTCCAAAGGCATAAGAAAGCATATAAGAAAGGCTTTCAGAAGAAATGCCCACAGCCACATTAGTACGCTTGGTTGACCTTCTTCGTTTTACTACTTCATTCAGGTCCCAATCTTGATTTCGATTCGGGCAAGCGAGTTATTGAGCAAGAAGTTAGTCTATTTCCATCCTACTCGTTTCTTCTTCCCTGCAATACACTCTAAGAATCTAATCTCAGGGCAGCCAATCGAGTTTGAGTTCCAGTCCCTGTCTCTTTCAAGCCATTCTTCATCTTTCTCTTTTGGTATAGTATAGTGCCGATAGGAGTAGTCAGTGCCAGTTCCGCTAGACCCAGTATTAATAGGGCCAGTTTCATTCCCTGGAGATTGAGTTGGAGGTGGAGTTTCCGGGGTTTTTTTAAGAAGTTGGCAAGGGATCTAGTTTCAGTGCCAGTGAGTAAGGAAGCGGGTGAGCTTTCAGGTCTGGGAGTTAAGGGCCTACTAACCTAGTTCAACAAGAGAAAGGAAAGTCAACTAGAGAAGTCAAGCCAAGGGGAGTTCTCTGCCAGCCAAGTTACCCTGACGCCATCGAGCTTAACTTAACTCTTCGAAGTAGGTCTCTCGAGCCTTCCTTCGGGACCTACCTTGATAATCAAAACCGTGAGGCCAGTGCTCCTAGGTTGGGCTAGCGATTCATGACGAGCGGTCACAGTCATGCGTGACTCTATTTATATAGGAATAAGAGTTATACATATTCGCTTTAATTTCTATTTCGGGAGCAGCCGACTGGTAGCTATCGCATGTAGTCGTAGGAAGCATTTTTATGACTGAATTCATTCATTCTGCTTTCGGTTACTAAACTCTATTTTATGAATTTGAATTCTTAGTTTTGGAAGAGAATAAGGCTTCGCTTCAAGGCTCCTATTTTGGCTCGCTTCTACAACTTCGCTCGCAGCTTCGTTTGAAGCTCCAATTCAAATTCTTTGTGTGCTATACTCTTTATTCTCCTCATCCCTTTCCCTAACCCGCATGGAAAGGAATTCCTTTCTATGCCCAGCTCTTGCACCCCTACTTCTCCTCTTTCTTTTGCCCTCTTCTAGCTCTGCTATCCTGCATTAATCATTAATTATTTCATTCCTTTTCCACTTCTTCTTCTTTCAGCCTAATCTTTCCTTCGCCGCCTACAAATAAAGGCGGTCGATTGGTTAAGTCTTCGTTCTTAAATTCTTTCGTAAGAGGCTTTTTAAGACAAAGTAGGTTCGGTTAGATTCTTTAGGTAAGAATCAGTGAGTCTTTTGAATTGGAGGGGCAGGCACTGTAATCTCTTTTAGAACCCCGTGGGAAACCGACACAAGTTAACCTGCGGGAAAGGAAAAGCTCTCAATCGCAATAGGCGCAGGAGAGGAGTTTAGGGTAAGCCGGCTTTGTTTGCTTCCTTCAGGTCTGGTGGATTGTGGTGTTATGACTAATTCATATGAATAAATAGCGTATCTAATATAAAAGTGATGATATGATGCCCAGGCTAGGAACTGCTGTAATTCATAGTAGGGTGCTGTTCCCTCAGGGCAACTTGCTTGGACTGACAGCCTTTTCTCTTTCGTGCCTAAGTGTAAGATTGAATAATCATAATCAAGGCAATAGCTATTGATTCTTTGAGAACAAAATTGAGGTAGACAGGACTTGCTTAAACTTGAGTTCGCCATTGGCTATGAGGCATGAACGATAAGACGCTATGTTTCTTTCCTCCTTAGGATAGATCCTATTTTACATTATGTATGAATCTAGCATTGGCCTCTTACCTGGACGAAGATGAGCGATCTTACGTTTGCCATCATGAAGGAATTCTCCTTCAAAGGCTGTGGCGACCGATGGGTCCGACCCACTTTTCATAATAATCGAGATCTTCATTTGCAGCCTTGGTATTATATGCTATATAAAGAGGCCATAAAGTCCTCTTGACAAACATTATACCAGGACTGAAAATCCCTTCCATCGAGTGAATAAGGCTAATATTATGAGCAAAAGAAGCGATCTCGTATTTAAGAGAACTGAATACGTTAGACTCTGCCTTCACTTCTAATACTGACTTATTACTGTTTGGAAGAGACTTCCAGGTAGGAATCCACCTTCATCCCTTTTCTAATGGGATAGTGGAGATCCAAGGAAAGTCAAGTTTCAGGAATTTCTCTTTCAGATTCTCTAAACGTGATATTCAATTACATTGCCTTAATAGAAGAAAAATCTGGTAATAATAGGACTTGGATCTCAAGTAAGTAGGCGTTCTCGAGGTCTTTTCTCTAGCACCTTCCTGCTTCTCTTATCCCGAACACCTTCCCCTTCTAACCTAGGAGAACTACTGAAAGCATTCGTACTTGGTTCCTTTACTCCGGCTGAACTAATGCAAACTTACCGATGTTCTTTCAAGGGGGGGTGGGGAAGAAGAATATGGATTACTTGAACCTTTTGATGCATAAGATGGAGAGCTGTGAGCAGGGCCCCATTGAGACCTTTTACAAGGTCGAATGGAGGGGGCCAAGATAAGATCTGTAGTTCTGTTCTGGAATCCAAACAAAGAAAGTAACTAAATAGGCATCGAGCCGTTCAGATGAGACCCGAAGAACAGGAAGAATAAATAGCAAAGGGAATCCCCGACTTCCTAGAATCACAAGGTAGCATAGCCCGTTAAGTGAAGTAGTGCGCGAAAAGGAATGATTTGATAAAGCAGTAGCCGGCTCGGGGGTAGGAAAAGGTGGGTCAGTCTAGAGCCAGACGACTCGTGAAGAGAGAAAGCATCTGCCCCTTCTATTGACTTAGATGAGGAGTTTACTATTCTACTGAGAAGGTTTTCACATATTTGACCCGGTCAGGAGAAAAGATACAGAAAGAGGAGAGGGAAGGGGGAAGTTTACGACCGACTTCCCAACTGACCAACTCGGACTTTTCTGCCTCGAACGAGACTTTTATCCCCGAGGTAGGTCGGTCACAAGAATCTCACATGCCAGAAGCACTCGTAGGGTAAAGAACGGTAAGATTGGATGGTTAGAAAGCCGGTCCAGAAGACCAAGATCTGCACCTTTCAACACTGGCGCCCATCCAGCAGGATTGGCCGGAACCAGGCGCATAAAGCGTAACAGATTCAACCGATTCCACGACTAGGCACTCAACCAATGCAGGAATGCCCCAATAACTTGAATGGATTGATAGACTGGACCCTTGCCTGGAGACTGAACTAATATAAATAGGCTAAAATAAGTGGAGTCTTTTTTAATATATATATACTATACCAGTATACAGCAATAACAATGTAAGCCAATTAGCAAAGACCAAGCAAGAAGAATGTTCGCCTACCTTCCAAGGAACCTTCTGTCTAATAATGAGTCTCCAGTACTTACAGCTTGCCGTATTGCCTAACGGCCTACTTACTCTATTCTGCCTACAGACAAGTCCTATACTTAGCTTCCTTCATACTTGTTGCAACGGATTCTTTTCACGAGTGAGCTGAAGCTACGTACCGAAGAACGAGTGAACGAGCTCCCGTTGCTCGAGGTTTCCTATCCTTTCCTGGTCCTGGGTCAAAGTATGTACTCAGCTATATTATTCTGACGAACCAGTCCATCCTCTCCCTTACGGTCGAGCATAATGAAGAAACTCTCCCTATATAAAGAGTATCCGCGTAAGACCTCATACGAACTATCTCATTCACTCTCGAAAGAAGTCTTCGTATGAAGAAGAAGGCTAGCTATACAGGGGAAGCCCTCTATATATGAAAAATCAATGTACATCGACCCTTTCCTTACCCCGACGGTCTACCTTTCTTAAGGCCTCAAACTACTTTTTAAAGAGCATATGAAAGCCGGGGACTCCCGGTTGATCTTCTTCCGACTTCTCCTTTGAAGTCTAGTTCTGTTCTTTCTCAAGAACTCACTCCAGCATCTGAAAAATCTAACTGAACAGTCTTCGCTACTTCGTGCCGCAACTTGGAAGTCTAGCTACCTATCCGTCTCCATCTCTGGCAATAGATCTATCCCACTCTGTCCAAGCAGTCGAGTTTCGCTTCTTTCCCCTGTAAGTCAGTCGATCTTGATTTGTTTTCCTCTCCCTTTCGGTAGAGATCTGAACTCTATGATTCGATTCTTTATTCTATTCTCGAATTTAGCTTTATCAAATAACTGAGGAGTCGAACTGAATAAGAGAGAGCGAAAGACTTTCCGCGTAAGAGCTCTTCAAACCTTGTCCTATCGAAGCTGCGCTGATACTCCCGGAAGTGTAAATGGTTTTTAAAAAGGTAATTCCTATTTGCTTACTTGATAGAGTAAGGAACACTTCCAAGAGTCCCTACCCATCTCCCACTATAAAAGAAAGTCGTATTCAAACTCCCGGGTGTCTGTGGAATAAAAAGACTGAGTTCTAGCTATGTCTCTTGCCTGTCCTGAGTGGAGGGAATCGGTTTATTCGTGAATAAGCATTTCCCGGGAAGATGCTTTGAATGCTGCCCCTTGCCGTAAGCGCATATTTGGCAACGACTCTCTGGTGCGGAAGATAAATCCTCAATTGTAGATTGATCATAGTCTCCAATAGGTTCTTCAAGAGATAGGATGAGGGAGAGTGGAACTTCTAACTGAAGCTGCTCACCTTTTTCAGCGGGGTAGTCTTTAATTTACTTAGTCCCAGAGCTCCGGAGTTGAGAGAGCAACTAAGGTAGAGTTATTCAAAGAAAGGGGCAGGCCCAGAAGAAGAGAAGCGGTCTTACAGCAATTGAAAGAGTCCCCCAAGCCAAGGGAGGATATTAATGTAAGAGGAATGGCCGGGACGGGACTCCTAGGTGAGAGAGACTAGGGCTACTAGCTCCTAACTAAGAGAGAAGATGAAGGAGGTTTTTACCTTAGGTGGTCGGTCCTCCGCCGTACCCTGAAGGGAGGTGTTAACAAACTTATAGAGCCACTTAATTCATTTTACTCTATAAATTAACGCATTACCAAACTTTACTTTGAATAAGAAATCCACACTTTGACACCTAACCTAAGATTCCGTAACGAGTAGATACTTCTGCTTTTTCATTCCGGGGTTCCCATGTATCTTTGGACAGAAGCTTTTCATACGGCTGTTATTGTTATCAATAACCAACCTACACCACTTCTAGATCACAGATCTTCCTATGAAATCCTACATGGTGCTCCACCCACCAGCTTATTCATCTCTTCGGGCTTATGGATGTTTATGCTATGTCCACATCTTGAAGTCCATTCGTCATAAATTTTAGCTTAAGGCTGATTGCTGCATTTTTCTCGGGTACAGTGATGATCATAAAGGCCTCTCTCTGTGCCGTCGTCGAGTTTTCATTTCTTTCCATGTCACATTTAATGAAGCAACTTTTTATGATCCGCCATCTACAGTGCCTCGATCTCAGGGGTTGTTGGAGGAGGTGTTTAGGCCCGGTCAAGGCAAATGTAAAACGAGACTTAGCAGCACGCCTTCATGAGGAGGATCCTACTCTCGGACGCGGGATCGCTCATGCTCCGAGCTCAAAGTCGAAGGAACAGAACACGAGGCTTTTTCGACTAATGAAACGACCGAGTAGCTAGTTTGGTTGGTATCTATTATGGGTACCCCCTTGTCGGCTCATACAGCAAGGTCATCATTCCTATTTAGTTCGCTGCTAAATGAAGACGGGAAGAGATCAGGCGCCTAAATAGCTGAGGGAGGTCAGCTGCGCAGGATCGTGGAGTCGTCTTTTGGTCTCGGAATTTTGAACGAAGGGCGTAAAGACGAGTTCCAAGAGTCGTCTAAGCACATCCATTCTCTTAGGGCTTAGGGGATGCCAAAAGCTAGCCTCACTCTCATATCTCTTTACCTTTCTACCACGGTCGAAGGAATGTGTCCCAGGGCAACATAATGAAAGAGGAAGGAAGATTCTCCCGCTGGTGCTTACTCTCAGTCTCAAGGAAAAGCTTTTACGACTGGGCGGACATACCGAATAGTCGGAGAGAAGGAATAGACCTAGGAAGGAAAGAAAGCCCCTCGATACAAAGGAATTGTCCCCGGGCAGCAGGTAAGGTAATAGGAGAATTTCTCAAGGGCTTCTCCTACAAAGACGATCGCGAATGGGGCTCCCCTGCAACCTAATTCCTTCCCTCTCACCCGAGTGAAAATCTCAAAGAAAGGGAATTGGCCCTGATACGGCTTCGAAGACTGTTAGGCATGGACTGCTAGCGGACTGGAAAGAAGGACTTGTTACATCCTCGAAAGAGTGAAAAGTACGTCAACGAATAGAAAAGAAAGTCAAGACAAGAAGAAAGTCTAGCCGGAAGAAACTACATGAAAGCAAGCAGAGGAAGCGGAGAGGTACTTGAGAGAATGGAGGGCAGGGACCCCTAATCGAAAGCAAGGAAGAAAGGGAATGGGGATATACTGATTAACCTACCTTTGGAGAGCTGCGAATCCTTAGATTGCTACCAACTAGACTAAGAGATAGAATGAAGATAGTGCTTGACTTACATACGTTCTTTCCTACAAGACGGACTAGAGGATAGTACCTTGGACTGAGAGAGACTTTTTAGGCCATAAGCGAGAGGGCCGTGCTAGAACTAGAAGAAGAGCTCAAGGAAGAGAGAAAACCAAAAAAGGGAATTCAACCCTTACCTCACTGGAGGAGTGAAACAGTCTCAAGACAAAAGAAATGGACACTCATCCGAATAAGAAAGCCACTCGGGAATGGCTTAACTAAGAATGCGGGATGGACCACTTCCGGACATAGGCATTGTGCCCTCCTGGGGCTATTATATTACACCAACTTCATCCGAGGAAGGAATGAAAGACTCACGGAAAGCAAGACATCCAAGACTGAGAAAGAAATGAAAATCAATACAGTACTTGTTTAAGGGGAGAAGAATTAGGCTGCTGTAAAGGCTGATGCGATTAGAAGGCTAGCAAAGAGCAAAGAGACTGGAAAGCCGGGAAAGCATGAACTACATCCGATACCCTTACTACGAATACGAAAGACGGAGAAGGAGATCCATGCGAGAATGAAGGGGATTTCCTCTTCCCAATCCTGGTTATTTTCTGCTATTTATGCTAGCATTAGACCCGATGCGAGGCTCGATGTAATTGAGCTCTAAATAGAAAGTATGAAAGAAAAAAGCTAATCATGAAGTCTGCCTCAAGGTTATGACTATAAGGAATAAGACTCATAAAGGAATTGGCTTAAACCTCGATCTTTACTTTCACAAAACGCCCCAAGTAACCATGAATTGGGAATCCTACGCAATTCTTGTTTTCTTAAATCAAATTCTTTCGAAAT